TCATTGAACAACTATTTCTAACTATTTTTCTAGGTATCATTAATATTCCAAGAATTACTACACAACTTTTTTTTGAATCAACAAAAGAAATTCTTGATAAATCTATTTATATTTACAAGAATGAAGAAAATGGAGAAAAAAACAAAAATAAAAAAAATACCATTTTTTTTATTTCGACTATAAAAAATTTAATATCAAAAAAAAAATTTTTTAGTTATGACCTATGCTCTTTATCACAAGCATATGTATTTTACAAATTATCACAAATTCAAGTTAGTAACTTTTCTAAATTAAAAGCTGTTCTTGAATATAACATATGCATAACATCCTTTTTTGTTAAAAATCAAATAAAGGATTTGGTTCAAGAACAGGGAATCTTTGATTATGAACTGAAAGATAAAACCTTTTTAAATTCCGAAGTAAATCAATGGAAACACTGGTTACGAAGTAATTCTCAATACAATTTACCTCAGGTTGCATGGGCTAGATTAATAACCCAAAGGTGGAAAAAAAAAATAAACCAGGACTCTCTAGTTCTAAATCAAAGTTTAATCAAAACGGATTCATATGAAAAAAATAAATTTGATAATTACAAAAAACAAAATTTTTTTGAGGACAACTCATTATTAAATCCAAAACTTAAATTTAAAAAAGATTATCAATATAATCTTTTTTGCTACAAATCTATTAATTCTAGAGAAAAAATGTTTAACATGTCTATAGGCATTGCTCTAGATAATTGTTTAGTCTCTTCTTTTCTAGAAAAATATAATATTCGGGTTATAGGGGAAATTGGGCATAGAAAATATTTGGATTGGAGAATTCTCCACTTTTTTTTTAGAAAAAAAGTCAATATGAGGCCCTGGGTTGATACCAAGAGTAAAAAAAACGATAGTAGGACTAAAGTTCAGAATTATCAAAAAATTGATAAAATAACTAAGACGTATCTTGGCAATCAAAAAAGAAACTTTTTTGATTGGATGGGAATGAATGAAGAAATACTAAATCGTCGGCTAACAAATTTTGAATTTTTTTTTTTTCCTGAATTTGTCTTTTTTTCTAGTACCTATAAAACGAAACCGTGGGTCATACCAATTAAATTACTTCTTTTCAATTTTAATGAAAAAAAAAATGTTAATAAAAAGATCACTCTAAAGAATAAAGGTTTTATACCATCAAACGAAAAAGGATCCCTTCAGTTTTATAATCTAAATAAAGAAGAAAACGAATTGGCGGGTCAAGGAGAGCTTGAATCAGATAACGAAAAACAAAGAAATCCTGAATCAGCTCTACTAAACCAAGAAAAAAATATTGACGAAAATTATGCAGAATCGAAGATAAAAAAACGTAAAAATAAAAAACAATACAAAAGTAATACCGAAGCAGAACTTGATTTATTTCTCACAAGGTATTCGCGTTTTCAGTTGCGATGGAACTGTTTTTTGAATCAAAAAATTATCAACAATATAAAAGTATACTGTCTCTTGGTTAGACTAAAAAATCCAAACGAGATAACCATATCTTGTATTGAAAGAGGAGAGCTTAGCCTAGATATTATAATGATTGAGAAGAATTTCACTTTTACAAAATTAATGAAAAAAGGAATATTGATTGTTGAACCTGTCCGGTTATCTGTAAAAAACGATGGACAGCTTATTATATATAGAACAATAGGTATTTCATTAGTTCATAAAAACAAACCCAAAATAAGTAAAAGATACAAAAAAAAAAGCTATATTGATAAAAAAAACAATTATGATTTCTTTATCCCTGAAAACATTCTATCCCCTAAACGACGTAGAGAATTTCGAATTCTAATTTGTTTCAACTTAAAAAAAAAAAATGCGAGGGATAGAAACTCAAGATTTGATAAGAATATTAAAAACTTGACCACAGTTTTACATAAAAAGAAAGATCTTGATAAGGATAAAAAGACCCTAATTAAATTAAAATCCTTTCTTTGGCCCAATTTTCGATTAGAAGATTTAGCTTGTATGAATCGCTATTGGTTTAATACTACTAACGGAAATCGTTTCAGTATGATAAGAATACATATGTATACACGATTTCAAATTCATTAATGATAGATCCTTTTTACTATCTTTTTACTATATATAATATATAAGTTAAGTTATATGAAAACAATTGTATGCACAAATATGAGGAATTTTTATAAATTCAATCTTTATACATGAGATTCATTTAATCAATGACATAGATACCAATCAGAGCGGATCCATAAATAAATTAACAGAACCCTTCTTGTTTAAATCGAAACTTAGACTTTTTTTGATAAAATAAAGAATTACAAAGTTTATAATTAAATTCGGATCCTTGTACAAAAAAATACAAAAAAACTACCATTATTATTACTGATCAGTAAAATTCATATTTTTCAATTCATATTAAAAAGGGAAGGATTTCTTTTTATGATAAAAAATTCATTCATTTCATTTCAAGAAAAAAAAGAAGAAAACAGGGGATCAGTTGAATTTCAAGTATTAAGTTTCACTAATAAGATACGAAGGCTTACTTCCCATTTGGAATTGCACAGAAAAGATTTTTTATCTCAGAGGGGTCTACGAAAAATTCTGGGAAAACGTCAACGACTGTTGGCTTATTTGTCAAAAAAAAATAGAGTACGTTATAAAGAATTAATAAATCAGTTGAATATTCGGGAATTAAAAACTCGGTAAATTCCAAAATTGTGAATTAGTTAATTTTTTGATCTTGAATTTTTGATAAACTTTTTTTTCAGTAATCTAATTCATGCCAAAACGAATAAAGGAAAAACTTATGAAGAGACCAGTTACAGGAAAAGATCTTATGATAGTCAATATGGGACCTCACCACCCATCTATGCATGGTGTTCTTCGCTTAATTGTTACTCTCGATGGTGAGGATGTTGTTGACTGTGAACCCATATTGGGTTATTTACACAGAGGAATGGAAAAAATTGCAGAAAATCGAGCAATTATACAATATTTACCTTATGTAACGCGATGGGATTATTTAGCTACTATGTTTACAGAAGCAATAACAGTAAATGGACCAGAACAATTGGGAAATATTCAAATTCCGAAAAGGGCCAGCTATATAAGAGTAATTATGCTGGAATTGAGTCGTATAGCTTCTCATCTGTTATGGCTCGGCCCTTTTATGGCAGATATTGGGGCCCAGACTCCCTTTTTCTATATTTTCCGAGAACGAGAGTTTGTATATGATCTATTCGAAGCTGCCACCGGTATGAGAATGATGCATAATTTTTTTCGTATTGGAGGAATAGCGGCTGATTTACCTTATGGTTGGATAGATAAATGCTTGGATTTTTGTGATTATTTTTTAACAGAGGTTGTTGAATATCAAAAACTAATTACACGAAATCCTATTTTTTTAGAACGAGTTGAAGGAGTTGGAATTATTGATGGGGAAGAAGCAATAAATTGGGGTTTATCCGGACCAATGCTGCGCGCATCCGGAATACCATGGGATCTTCGTAAAGTTGATCGTTATGAGTCTTACGATGAATTTGAATGGGAAATTCAGTGGCAAAAACAAGGAGATTCATTAGCTCGTTATTTAGTACGACTTAGCGAAATGACAGAATCCATCAAAATTATTCAACAGGCTCTGGAAGGACTTCCAGGGGGTCCCTATGAGAATTTAGAAAGCAGAGACTTTGATAGAAAAAAGAATCCAGAATGGAATGATTTTGAATATCGATTCATTAGTAAAAAACCTTCTCCTACGTTTGAATTATCGAAACAAGAACTTTATGTAAGAGTTGAAGCTCCAAAAGGGGAGTTGGGAATTTTTCTCATAGGAGATCAAAGTGGTTTTCCTTGGAGATGGAAAATCCGACCACCAGGTTTTATTAATTTGCAAATTCTTCCTGAACTAGTTAAAAGAATGAAATTGGCTGATATTATGACGATACTCGGTAGCATAGATATAATTATGGGAGAAGTTGATCGTTAAAATGATAATTTATGCAACAGAAGTAGAAACTATAAATTCTTTTGTTAGATTGGAATCTTTAAAAGAGGTCTATGGACTCGTATGGATATTTGTCCCTATATTTTCTCTTGTATTGGGAATCATAACAGGTGTATTAGTAATTGTGTGGTTAGAAAGAGAAATATCTGCAGGGATACAACAACGTATTGGACCTGAATACGCCGGCCCGTTGGGAATTCTTCAAGCTCTAGCTGACGGGACAAAACTACTTTTCAAAGAAGACCTTCGTCCATCTAGAGGAAATACTCCTTTATTTAGTATTGGACCATCTATCGCAGTTATCTCAATTTTACTAAGTTATTCAGTAATTCCCTTTAGCAATCACCTTGTTTTAGCGGATCTCAATATCGGTATTTTTTTATGGATTGCTATTTCAAGTATTGCTCCAATTGGACTTCTTATGTCAGGATATGGATCAAATAATAAATATTCTTTTTTAGGTGGTCTGCGAGCTGCTGCCCAATCGATTAGTTATGAAATACCATTAACTCTATGTGTTTTATCAATATCTCTACGTGCGATTCGTTGAAACATAAACGTTTATTTTGACTATTCCGTTTCTTCTAAACGAATTAAGTTAAAAAATGGAATATATATATTTCTCTTTGGGATGAATATTAATAATAATAAAAGGAATTTGATAGTTATATATGAGTGAAAAAAAAACTGCTCAGAAATTAGCAGTAAAAAGAGAAATTGAGTCTCATTTCCTATGTACAAAGGTTAAACGGAAAGAAACATAACGTAAGAATCACTTTACCCCATGGTTGGTTGATTGGTCATCCTGCCTTGAAGCGGGTTAAAAATATTAACCGTATGACGTTTTCACTCTGAGTTATTCTGAGTTATATAGATTAACATACATGTATTACAAAGTGAGCGGCAATTAGAATTAGGTAAAAATGAGTGGATAGTTAGAAACACCAAAATACACAAAGAATTTGTATATAGAGATTAAGCAAATTGAAAAGGATATTTATGCATAACATAAGATAACAAAAAACAAGAAGGTTAATTGGGGCTTGAAGTTAGTAGAAATGATCAGGCAGTACTCCCCAAGATTCCGATTCAGAGTATGCTCCTATCCACCGATAAATGTAATGACTATCAGAAACGAAATAATCCTTTATTTTTTAAGTCCACCGACTTTTTTTCTAAAAAAGACAGAAGAATAGGAACGAAACAAGGAGATTTATTTTCATATAGTTCGAACTATATGAAAATAAAATAGAATTTCATTTCTGTCATGAATAATAAACTAATAGGATGTCTAATTCTTTTTCGTAATTGAAAACCACGACGGGCGGAAATACTTTTTTTTTACAAGGAGTATTTTATTAAAGGATTAAGTTATTACTCAACAAATAGAAATTAAAATTTGTAAAGGATGAGATGAATTCCGAAGCGCTTTTTTTATTCTTAGAATTTGAGCAGACAGAATTCCATTGGTATAATTCGAGACCTCCAGATATATTTCTATAATATTAATCTATTTTAGAACATATAATATTCATCTAAATAATACGAAATAATACTAATCTGGTCCTTAGATTTATTTACGGCCCCCGAGGAGCCGTATGAGGCCAAGACCTCATGTACGGTTTTGTAATAGCGGTGAGAATAGTAATGTTATCACCGACTAGGATTATCTAACAGTTTAAGTACAGTTGATATAGTTGAGGCACAATCAAAATATGGTTTTTGGGGATGGAATTTGTGGCGTCAACCTATAGGTTTTATCATTTTTCTAATTTCTTCCTTAGCGGAATGCGAGAGGTTACCGTTTGATTTACCAGAAGCGGAAGAAGAATTAATAGCAGGTTATCAAACTGAATATTCAGGTATCAAATTTGGTTTATTTTACGTTGCTTCTTATCTAAATCTATTAATTTCCTCATTATTTGTAACAATTCTATACTTAGGCGGTTGGAATATTTCTATTCCGTATATATCTATTCTGGAGCTATTTAAAAGGGATCCCGTTTTTGGAACAACAATTGGTATCTTTATTACATTAGCTAAAACTTATTTGTTCTTGTTCATTTCTATCGCAACAAGATGGACTTTACCTAGGCTAAGAATGGATCAACTATTAAATCTTGGATGGAAATTTCTTTTACCCATTTCCCTTGGTAATCTATTATTAACAACTTCTTTCCAACTCCTTTCACTCTAAATTGAAAATGAATCGAATACTTATTTTAAACAAGAGAAAGAAACAAAGAGAAAATTATTCATAGATAATTACAATATGCTTCCTATGATAACCGGGTTCATGAATTATGGTCAACAAACCCTACGAGCTGCAAGATATATTGGTCAAGGTTTCATGATTACCTTATCCCACACAAATCGTTTACCTGTAACTATTCAATATCCCTATGAAAAATTAATAACATCAGAACGTTTCCGTGGTCGAATCCATTTCGAATTTGATAAATGCATTGCTTGTGAAGTATGTGTTCGAGTATGTCCTATAGATCTGCCTGTTGTTGATTGGAAATTGGAAACTAATATTAGAAAAAAACGATTGCTTAATTACAGTATTGATTTTGGAATTTGTATATTTTGTGGTAATTGTGTTGAGTATTGTCCAACAAACTGTTTGTCAATGACTGAAGAATATGAATTTTCAACTTATGATCGTCACGAATTGAATTATAATCAAATAGCTTTGGGTCGTTTACCAATGTCAGTAATGGACGATTACACTATTCGAACAATTTTGAATTCCCCTCAAACAAAAAATGGGTAAACCCATTAATTTTATTAAAAAAATAATTCAAAACTGTTGAATTATATAAAGTAAAGATAAAGAATTTACTAAAAAACTTGTATTTTATTTATATAAAAATAGTAAGTCTTAAGACTCATCCGTTTAATATCTTTTAATATAATATATTCGTAATTACTTTCTTAAAATAGCTAGGTTGAAAATAAACTTTAGAATAAAAAGTGAAACTGTCTTTTCTAATACTAATAATTGTATCTACATCAATTCATATCCATTAGATTCTAATTTTACTCTATTCGAAACATATTAGAAACATATTAAAAAGAAATTCCCCGGTTAAATTAATAAAGTCATGAAAAGGATTTCAATTTTTTCTTATTTTAATAATATAATGGATTTGCCTGGACCAATACATGATTTTCTTTTAGTTTTTCTGGGATTCGGTCTTCTAGTAGGAGGCCTGGGGGTGGTATTACTTCCCAACCCAATATTTTCAGCCTTTTCTTTAGGATTTGTTCTTGTTTGTATATCTTTATTGTATATTCTATCAAATTCCCATTTTGTAGCTGCTGCCCAACTCCTTATTTATGTGGGGGCCATAAATGTTTTAATCATATTTGCTGTGATGTTCATGAATGATTCAGAATATTCCACAGATTTCACTCTGTGGACTGTTGGGGATGGGATTACTGCATTGGTTTGTACAACTCTTCTTTTTTCATTAATTTCTACTATTCTTGATACTTCATGGTACGGGGTTATTTGGACTACAAGATTAAACCAGATTTTAGAGCAAGATTTAATAAGTAATAGTCAACAAATAGGAATTCATTTATCAACAGATTTTTTTCTTCCATTTGAACTCATTTCAATAATTCTTTTAGTTGCTTTGATAGGTGCAATTTCTGTGGCTCGTCAATAAAAAACGTTCTAATTAGTAAAGACAAAAAAAACTTTGTGTATGTTATGAGATTTTTTTCTGTTCATTCAATTTGATTGAATACTATATTCATATTTTAAATCTCAATTTTTTGATTTTATTTGATGATATATATTTGAAAATTTTTTTGCCTAATATAGTTTTTATTCGGACTTTTTTGTTATATTCTAGTTGATTGAATCTGGTGAATTTTTTTTATTATTCATATTTAAATTTGAAATGAATCAAAATTGATAAGGAGTTGCTGAATGATACTCGAGCATGTACTTGTTTTGAGTGCTTATTTATTTTTGATTGGTCTTTATGGATTGATCACGAGTCGAAATATGGTTAGGGCTCTTATGTGTCTTGAACTTATACTCAATGCAGTTAATATGAATTTCGTAACATTTTCTGATTTTTTTGATAATTCCCAACTAAAAGGGGATATTTTCTGCATTTTTGTTATAGCAATTGCAGCCGCTGAAGCAGCTATTGGATTAGGTATAGTCTCGTCAATTTATCGTAACAGAAAATCAACTCGGATCAACCAATCGACCTTATTAAATAAGTAGCATAAAAAAAATTATAAGTTTAAATTTGCATATATATAATAGGTTATGACTTACTAGATTATATTTGTGAAAATCTAAGAAATCAAAGTATTTTAGCCCCTTTTTTTATCAACTGAGCCAGAATTAATTAAAAAATTCTATTAAAGAAAATCATTGCTTCATCTAGTATTTTAATATATCATTTAGTTAGAAGTTTACTAGATTGAAAATTTATGACATTCAAAAAACTATAGATCCTATGTCACATTCCGTAAAAATTTATGATACCTGTATAGGATGTACTCAATGTGTCCGAGCATGCCCTACAGACGTATTAGAAATGATACCTTGGGATGGATGTAAAGCTAAGCAAATAGCTTCCGCTCCAAGAACCGAGGACTGTGTTGGTTGTAAGAGATGCGAATCCGCCTGTCCAACGGATTTTTTAAGCGTTCGCGTTTATTTATGGCATGAAACAACTCGAAGTATGGGTCTAGCTTATTAATACGTTACCGAAAACCTCATTTGAATCAATTTAGAATACATTTGATTTTTTTATTGACAAGTACTCGTACTCAAAAAAGTTAAATTATATTTTTTTTTCTTTCTTTTTTTGAGTACGCGTTCTTTGGACCTGGTGTATCTTGTCTTTACCACGAATGATTTTCCTTGGTTAACAATAATTGTTGTTTTTCCAATATCTGCCGGTTCGTTAATGTTATTTCTTCCGCACAGGGGAAATAAAATCAACAAGTGGTATACTATATGCATTTGTATCTTAGAACTTCTTATAACAACCTATGCTTTTTGTTATAATTTTAAAATGGATGATCCGTTAATTCAAATGTCCGAAGATTATAAATGGATCAATTTTTTTGATTTTTACTGGAGGCTGGGAATAGATGGACTTTCTATAGGAACGATTTTACTGACGGGATTTATTACTACTTTAGCTACTTTAGCAGCTTTTCCAGTTACTCGGGATTCCCGATTATTCCATTTCCTGATGTTAGTAATGTACAGCGGTCAAATAGGATCATTTTCTTCTCGGGATCTTTTACTTTTTTTCATCATGTGGGAATTAGAATTAATTCCCGTTTATCTACTTTTATCCATGTGGGGTGGAAAGAAGCGTCTGTATTCAGCTACAAAATTTATTTTATACACTGCAGGAAGTTCTATTTTTTTATTAATAGGAGTTTTAGGTATAAGTTTATATGGTTCGAACGAACCAACATTAAATTTAGAACTATTAGCTAATCAATCCTATCCTGTCACACTCGAAATACTATTTTATATTGGATTTCTTATTGCTTTTGCCGTTAAATCACCGATTATACCTTTACATACTTGGTTACCTGACACCCACGGCGAGGCACATTACAGTACCTGTATGCTTCTCGCTGGAATCTTATTAAAAATGGGAGCATATGGGTTGGTTCGAATTAATATGGAATTATTACCTCACGCGCATTCTCTGTTTTCTCCTTGGTTAATGGTAGTCGGTACAATTCAAATAATTTATGCAGCTTCAACATCTCCCGGTCAACGTAATTTAAAAAAGAGAATAGCCTATTCTTCTGTATCTCATATGGGTTTTATAATTATAGGTATTGGTTCTATAACGGATCCTGGACTTAATGGAGCTATTTTACAAATAATCTCTCATGGCTTTATTGGCGCTGCACTTTTTTTCTTGGCAGGAACGAGTTATGATAGAATGCGGCTTGTTTATCTTGATGAAATGGGTGGAATGGCTATCTTCATTCCAAAGATATTTACAATGTTCACTATCTTATCGATGGCCTCCCTTGCATTACCGGGCATGAGTGGTTTTGTTGCAGAATTAATTGTTTTTTTTGGAATAATTACCAGCCAAAAATATTTCGTAATTTCAAAAATTTTAATTATTTTTGTAATGGCAATTGGAATGATATTAACTCCTATATATTTATTATCTATGTCACGCCAAATGTTTTATGGATACAAGTTAAGTAATGTCAAAAACTTGTCTTTTTTTGATTCTGGACCCCGAGAGTTATTTCTTTCAATCTCGATTCTTCTACCCATAATTGGTATTGGGATTTATCCTGATTTTGTGCTCTCATTAGCAAGTGACAAGGTCGAATCCATTTTATCTAATTATTTTTATGGATAGTTTTCAGGAAATAAAAAAAAATTAAATTGAATTGTAATCAGACGTCTTTGGTCTTTGTATTATGAGAACCTTTTGAATCATTATACTACTTGATTCAAAAGGTTCTTGATGATTTACTACTAAAACTAAATTCTATTTCTGAACTTATATGAAGTTATATATGGATGCTATTCTTTTTTATTTGGATTCCTTTATTTTTGGGGTAATGTTTTATTTAATTCGATGTAAATGAACCATAACTGTGTAAACCTATTCCTAAAAGATTGACGCCAAAATAGCATATCCAAATTAAAAGAAAGCCTATCGAAGCCACAATTGCAGAATGGATACCCCTAACATTCCTATTTGTTTTAATATGTAAATAAATTGCGAATATGGTCCAAGTAATAAATGCCCAGGTTTCTTTTGGATCCCAATTCCAATATGAACCCCATGTCTCATTAGCCCATACAGCTCCTGAAAGAATGCCGACGGTTAAAAAGATAAATCCAAGACTAATAATACGAAAACTCCAAAAATCTAATTGTTCAATCAATTGATACCTATAATAATTTTTAGAAAAACTAAAATTACTGTTTTGTTGTAATAAAATAGAATTTCTTTCGTTTATGTAGTAAAGTACATCAAAATAAAATAATTCATTTAATAAATTTTTTGTTTTAATATTCTCGTTCCAAAAAGTAGGTACGACTTTGCGAAATGTAATAACTAGAAGAGCTATTGATAATAATGATCCGCATAACAAAGCGCCATAGCCTAATATCATCATACTTACATGCATCATTAACCACTGGGACTGGAGAGCTGGTACTAATATTGCAGACTGAGGCATTTTGTTTAAAAGACCTGAAGTAGCAAAACCCTGAATAAAAATAGCACTTGGCGCAGTTATTGCGTTTAAGTAATTTTTTTGTTTTTTATTAAAATAGGAAACCATATGAATAATTGAAAAAGCCCATGAAAGAAAAATTAACGATTCATATAAATTACTTAATGGAAAATGTCCTGAATAAATCCAACGGGTGAATAATAATCCTGTTATACCAAAAAACGTAATTACGATTCCTTTATCTGATGAATCAAAAAATCCTATGATTTCATCTAAATTAACTAAAAAAGTGAAAAAATAAATTGTCAGTACAATTGACACGACCGAAAAAGATATATGAGTTAATATATGCTCTAGAATTGAAAAAATCATAAAAAATTTGTTAAAAATTAATAAATTAATACTAGGTTTTACCCGATTTTATAAAAAAAAAGGTGGGTATTAATTTGATTCTAAAACTTATAATATCTCTTTTATACGATCTTATGCCGCTACTCGGACTCGAACCGAGATGCTCTAGCACTGCTTCCTAAGAGCAGCGTGTCTACCAATTTCACCATAGCGGCAACTTGTTCAAAACAATACTAACAAGTTTTTATTCAATCGTCGAGACGAAAATTTAAATAAAGAAACCAATTTAATGCAATTTACAATTGATTTCATGAATCAAAATTTGTTTAAAGAGGTATTTGGGGTTTTAATAAAATTAAGATTTTTTTTTATCTTAGTTATTTGAAATTTTTTTCATTAACTTTTTGTACTTTAGATTTTTTTTCTAGAATATAATGAAAAATGGAACTAAGAAAAATGTAACTAAATTCAAGTAATTGGGACTTGAACTCAAAGACAAAACACGAAATGAAATTTAGAAATTCCATTAATATTAAATTTATAAGTTTCATTAATAAAAAAAAAAAAATGCTTTTTCTAAAAATGAAAACTTAATGAAAACTTTTTGAAAATTCTTAGAAATTTTAAATAAAATAAGATTTGCCTAATTGTTCAAGCGAAATAAAAAAAAAATTATCAAAATATCTCTTTTGATGTATCTTTTTATATTGTACAAACATAAGATTTTTTGATCACTTAATATATGATATATTATTAAATAATATTCACTTATTGTGGATAGATGCTTTTATTGTGGATAGATGTTTTTATAACTTTAATTCAAAGTAAAGAATATAAAAATTCAGAGCAATAACATAAAGGTATAAAGTGATAAATTTTTCACTTAAATTAATTTCAAGAATCTATGGATTTCGCTTAAATATCTTGTATTTCCTCTTAACGAGGAAATACAAGATATTTCTTTCTTTATTATTGTGTCAAGGTAGTGATGGGGGAAATCAGAACCCCCCCCCCCCGAAAAAAAATTTTTGAACCTTTCTTTTTTATCTATTTATCTATATATTCTTTTTTTTTTTCCTTTTTTTTTTTTTATGTATTCTAAAAAAATGAGTTTTTAAGTTAGGATAATTCGAATTATTCTAGTATTTTTTATTTATTTTGTTGTACAAAAAAACTTTTGGAATTACCTGTAGAAAGCGATTTTCCTAACGAAAAAGCTTTCAACGATGTCGAATACCCCTTCCTTTTCCAAATGTTTTTACGAATACGCTTTTTCGAGATAGAAGTACGTTTTTTTGGAACTGCCATTCAAAAATGAAAAAACTTTTTCAGCGGTATAATTGGATGTCAAAGACATTTATTATTCTATTCTTTCATACTCCATCTCCATATAACGTTATTTTTTTCTTTCCAATTTTATTATCTATTATTTTCAAAACAAAAAAGACATTCAAGCGTTTGAAATCTCGTACGAGAGCGCCCATTTAATTAAATTTATACTATTTATACTAAAATAGATTATATTATCAAAAAAAAAAATTGATTATAATCAAATTTCTTGCAAAAAAAAAAAAGCTCACTTAGTGTACTGTAAAACAATCACTAAATTCCAAAATTCAAATTAATTCCTTAATAATTTTAAATAATAAAACTCAAATAACTTTTTTTCGTTAAAGTTTTTTTATAATATAATTAATATTAAGTCTTTTTTTCTCGTGTAAATCTTTGTTCTATTCTTAATATATGTATATAAATTATTGTATATACGGAATTATAATTCACTTTTTAGGTATCTGCATAAAATTAAAATTTTATTTACGTAGTAATAAAAAAAAGACAAATAATTTTTTTGAGAGTAACCTAGTAATATTATTTAATAACTTATAGTTTTTTGATTTGAATATCTATTTCTTTTGAAAGATTTATGAAGGATTATACTAATTCGAAAAAAATTTCTATTTAGGTTTGAAATCGCGTGCTTTTTTATTGTCTCCTTTGAAAAAAAAAATATATATATATATAGCCAAACCAGTGAATAAGAAATAATAAATTTAATAATAAAATAAAAAGGATTTTTTATTTTATGGAACATACATATCAATATTCATGGATCATCCCTTTCATTCCACTTCCAGTACCTATTTTACTAGGAGTTGGACTTCTACTTTTTCCGACAGTAACAAAAAGCCTTCGACGTATGTGGACTTTTCTGAGTATTTTTCTGTTAAGTATAGTTATGATCTTTTCATTCTATCTATCTATTCAACAAATTTTTCTAAGTTGCATTCATCAAAATGTATGGTCTTGGACCATAAATAATGAATTTTCTTTTGAGTTCGGTTACTTTATTGATCCACTTACTTCTATTATGTTAATATTAATTACAACTGTTGGAATTTTGGTTCTTATTTATAGTGACAATTATATGGCTCATGATCAAGGATATCTGAGGTTTTTTGCTTATATGGGTTTTTTTAATACTTCAATGTTAGGATTAGTTACTAGTTCTAATTTGATCCAAGTTTATTTTTTTTGGGAATTAGTTGGAATGTGTTCGTATTTATTAATCGGTTTTTGGTTCACACGACCCATTGCAGCGAATGCGTGTCAAAAAGCTTTTGTAACCAATCGTGTAGGGGATTTTGGTTTATTATTAGGAATTTTGGGTCTTTATTGGATAACTGGCAGTTTTGAATTTCAGGATTTGTTCGAAATAGTTAATAATTTAATTTTAAATAATAGAGTAAATCTCTTATTCCTTACTTTGTGTGCATTTCTATTATTTGTGGGTCCTATTGCTAAATCCGCACAATTTCCTCTTCATGTATGGTTACCTGATGCCATGGAGGGCCCTACTCCTATTTCAGCTCTTATACATGCTGCTACTATGGTAGCGGCAGGAATTTTTCTTGTAGCTCGTCTTCTTCCTCTTTTTATAGTTATCCCTTCTATAATGTATATAATATCTTTGATAGGTATAATAACAGTACTCTTAGGAGCCACTTTAGCTCTTGCTCAAAAAGACATTAAGCGAGGTTTAGCTTATTCTACAATGTCTCAACTGGGTTATATGATGTTAGCTCTAGGTATGGGGTCTTATCGATCCGCTTTATTTCATTTGATTACTCATGCGTATTCGAAAGCTCTGTTGTTTTTAGGATCTGGATCCATTATTCATTCAATGGAAGCTATAGTTGGATATTCTCCCGATAAAAGTCAGAATATGATTCTTATGGGTGGTTTGACAAAACATGTGCCAATTACAAAAACTGCCTTTTTAATAGGAACACTTTCTCTTTGTGGTATTCCTCCCCTTGCTTGTTTTTGGTCTAAAGATGAAATTCTGAATGATAGTTTGTTATTTTCGCCAATTTTTGCAATAATAGCTTGTTCAACAGCGGGATTAACCGCATTTTATATGTTTCGGATTTATTTACT